TCATCTGCTTCTCACGTTCCGTGAATAGCCGGGACATTGAGGAATATCCAGAAAGGAATTTTGGGAATAGGTCTGATTTTCTCTCTGTTCGTTCCGTTTGAAGAAAGGAAGGATCCCAAAGAATCGATCTTTCTTTTAGTTGTTGAATCTCTCTTTGATTGATCAATGTGTGATATTCTGAATCCTCATTACTAATCGAATCGAAAGGGTCTCTGGATTGATCAGAAGATCCTTTCAATTGGCTAGAATTCGTTACTTGAACGAAAATAGATCTTGTGGAATCATATTGAATATTTGACGATACATTCCGTACCTTGCTAAAAAACCGATCCTTGCTTACCAACCACACATTGTCTAACCAAATCCAACTCTCTCTCGATACGTTCCTCAAAAAATCCGACTCGTGCAGATTCTTCCCCCAACTAACGAAGATATCTTGGCGGAATTGCCACATATGAAATTGAGCACAATTTTGCAAAGAAATACCCCACTTGTTTCTCGAGAAGAGATGGGAAACATGTTCAATCTCATTTGATTGAATAGTTGACTCAGCTCCTTGTTGTTTGAAGAAACCCTCCACTTCAATTGGTCTTTTTTCACGAAAAGCAGACATGAGATAACAAATCCAGTGTTTCACTAAGATTTCGAATAGCTGTCCCGAATTCAAGTTGATTATGTTTCGCTTCTTCCTCAGAGAAAGACGATCAAACAATTCCCAATCATGGTCCTTGCGGATCGGATCATCCGTATAGGATACAAAAAGAAACTCCAGATATTTGATATCTTTCTCTTTAAATGAGATCTCAATTCCAGCTACGGTTTCCTTAGATATCTTACAACTAGAATTCCACCTTTTTCCGATCCGGTTCCTCCACCACCGCGAACCCCAGTTAGAGTCAGGCATGATACACTTTTTAGTTATTGGGAGAACCCAAGTACTCTCTTTCGGATCCATGAAACAACTCTCAGAGATCTTTTTCCCTTTTGGAAGATAGAGGAACGAAACAATCAACCTATTAATATTGGAAGACCAAAAAGATTCTTCCGATGTATCATTTCTGGGTCCAATGGAATTCATAGGTATAGGAAGAAGCCCCATCAAATAGATATTTTTTCTTTCGACCATATTTCGATTGTTAATACGATATATAAGGACCGCTACTACAAGCAGTACTACCCCTTTGATCGTGAAATATCGATTGCTTGTTGAACCCTGTGAATCGCGTGAAAGGAGGATACTCCAAATTCGGGGGTCAAAGAGTTTCATAAAACGTTCTTGGTGGAAAAAAATGTGAGTGAAAGATCCCACTGAATCGAATTTGGTCCATGAATCTAAGAAATAGTGAGAATTCTTGATCTCTCTCAATATCTCTCTCAATTCGAAGATCCAGGATTTGAATTGATGTCGTTTCATTGATTCCTCCTAAAGATTTCATTTCAATTGGAATTTGGTTATTCACGATGTACGATGATCCCTGTTAAGCATCCATGGCTGAATGGTTAAAGCGCCCAACTCATAATTGGCAAATTCGTAGGTTCAATTCCTGCTGGATGCACGCCAATGGGAACGTTCAATAAGTCTATTGGAATTGGCTCTGTATCAATGGAATCTCATCATCCATACATAACGAATTGGTATGGTATATTCATACCATAACATATGAACAGTAAGAACTAGAATTCTTATCAATACTGGAACTCATAGGGAATAAAATGGATTTATGGATGGAATCAAATATGCAGTATTTACAGACAAAAGTATTCGGTTATTGGGGAACAATCAATATACTTCTAATGTCGAATCAGGATCAACTAGGACAGAAATAAAGCATTGGGTCGAACTCTTCTTTGGTGTCAAGGTAATAGCTATGAATAGTCATCGACTCCCGGGAAAGGGTAGAAGAATGGGACCTATGGGACATACAATGCATTACAAACGTATGATCATTACGCTTCAACCGGGTTATTCTATTCCACCTCTTAGAAAGAAAAGAACTTAAACAAAAAAATACTTAATAACACGGCGATACATTTATACAAAACTTCTACTCCGAGCACACGCAATGGGGCCGTAGACAGTCAAGTGAAATCCAATTCACGAAATAATTTGATCTCTGGACAGCGTCATTGTGGTAAAGGTCGTAATGCCAGAGGCATCATTACCGCAAGGCATAGAGGGGGAGGTCATAAGCGTCTATACCGTAAAATAGATTTTCGACGGAATGAAAAAGACATATCTGGTAGAATCGTAACCATAGAATACGACCCCAACCGAAATGCATACATTTGTCTCATACACTATGGGGATGGTGAGAAGAGATATATTTTACATCCCAGAGGGGCTATAATTGGAGATACCATTGTTTCTGGTACAGAAGTTCCTATCTCAATGGGAAATGCCCTACCTTTGAGTGCGGTTTGAACCATTGATTTACGTAATTGGAAGTAACCAATTAGGTTTACGACGAAACCTAGAAATCAATCACTGATCCAATTTGAGTACCTCTACGGGATAGACCTCAACAGAAAACTGAAGAGTAACGGCAGCAAGTGATTGAGTTCAGTAGTTCCTCATATAAAATTATTGACTCTAGAGATATGGTAATATGGAGAAGACAAAATTGTTTGAAGCACCGACAGAACCGGAAGCGCCCCTTGTTTCAAAGAAAGGAAAGGAGGACGGGTTATTCACATTTCATTTGATGGTCAGAGGCGAATTGAAAGCTAAGCAGTGGTAATTCTACCCCCGGGGAAAAAGAAAATAGAGATGTCTCCTACGTTACCCGTAATATGTGGAAGTATCGACGTAATTTCATAGAGTCATTCGGTCTGAATGCTACATGAAGAACATAAGCCAGATGATGGAACGGGGAGACCTAGGATGTAGAAGATCATAACATGAGTGATTCGGCAGATTTGGATTCCTATATATCCACTCATGTGGTACTTCATCATATGATTCATATAAGATCCATCTGTCTAGATATCATTATATACATCCAGAAAGCCGTATGCTTTGGAAGAAGCTTGTACAGTTTGGGAAGGGGTTTTGATTGATCAAAAAGAAGAATCTACTTCAACCGATATGCCCTTAGGCACGGCCATACATAACATAGAAATCACACTTGGAAAGGGTGGACAATTAGCTAGAGCTGCGGGTGCTGTAGCGAAACTGATTGCAAAAGAGGGTAAATCGGCCACATTAAAATTACCGTCTGGGGAGGTCCGTTTGATATCCAAAAACTGCTCAGCAACAGTCGGACAAGTGGGTAATGTTGGGGTGAACCAGAAAAGCTTGGGTAGAGCCGGATCTAAGCGTTGGCTAGGTAAGCGTCCTGTAGTAAGAGGGGTAGTTATGAACCCTGTAGACCATCCCCATGGGGGTGGTGAAGGAAGGGCCCCAATTGGTAGAAAACAACCCACAACCCCTTGGGGTTATCCTGCGCTTGGAAGAAGAAGTAGAAAAAGGAATAAATATAGTGATAGTTTGATTCTGCGTCGACGTACTAAATAGGAGAGAAAATAGAGAATATGTTTCTTCGTCTTTACAAAAGAAAAAAAGATAGGAGTAATTAGCTGTGACACGTTCACTAAAAAAAAAGCCTTTTGTTGCTAATCATTTATTAGGAAAAATAGAAAAGCTCAACATAAGGGAGGAAAAAGAAATAATAGTAACTTGGTCCCGGGCATCTACCATTATACCCACAATGATCGGCCATACAATTGCTATTCATAATGGAAAAGATCATTTGCCTATTTATATAACAGATCGTATGGTGGGTCACAAATTGGGAGAATTTGCACCTACTCTAAATTTCCGGGGACATGCGAGAAGCGATAATAAATCTCGTCGTTAATGTTAATAATAATAAAGTGAATATGGGTGCTCGTCGTTCATTGGTGGGAGGTTAACCTTATGATAAAGAGGGACCCAGATGTGGAAGTATCCGCTTTAGGTCAACATATATGTATGTCTGCTCACAAAGCACGAAGAGTGATCGATCAGATTCGTGGCCGTTCCTACGAGGAAACACTTATGATACTAGAACTCATGCCTTATCGAGCATGTTATCCTATTTTTAAATTGGTTTATTCGGCAGCAGCAAATGCTAGTCACAATATGGGTTTCAAGGAAACAGATTTAATCATTAGTCAAGCCGAAGTCAACGAGGGTACTATCGTGAAAAAGTTAAAGCCTCGAGCTCGAGGACGTAGTTATCCGATCAAAAGACCCACCTGTCATATAACTATTGTATTGAAAGATATCTCTAAAGATCAAGACTATTTCATATGGTTAAGAAAAATTGGATATGTATATATAGATAAATATACAGATGTTAGAGAGAGGTATCTATGTATGGTAGAACACGAAAGACTAAAATGGGCTAATGATAATGAAGAAAGCGAGGGTGTATGGGACAAAAAATAAATCCACTTGGTTTCAGACTTGGTACAACCCAAAAGCACCATTCCCTTTGGTTTGCACAACCAAAAAGTTATTCTGAGGGTCTACAGGAAGATCAAAAAATAAGGGATTGTATCAAGAATTATGTACAAAAAAATATGAAAATAGCTTCGGGTGTAGAGGGAATTGCGCGAATAGAGATTCAAAAAAGAATCGACCTGGTCCAGGTCATAATCTATATGGGATTTCTAAAATGGTTAATAGAGGGTAAACCGAGAGGAATTGAAGAATTACAGATCAATGTCCAAAAAGGTTTTAATTCTGTGAACCGAAAACTCAACATTGCTATTACAAGAATTGCAAAACCTTATGGAGACCCGAATATTCTTGCAGAATTTATAGCTGGGCAATTAAAAAATAGAGTTTCATTTCGAAAGGCAATGAAAAAAGCTATTGAATTAACTGAGCAAGCAGATACAAAAGGAATTCAAGTACAAATTGCAGGACGTATCGACGGAAAAGAAATTGCACGTGTCGAATGGATCAGAGAAGGTAGGGTTCCCCTACAAACCATTCGAGCTAAAATTGATTATTGTTCGTATACAGTTCGGACTATTTATGGGGTATTAGGCATAAAAATTTGGATATTTACAGACGAGAAATAATCAAAGATTTCTTCTTTTACTTTTCTATCTAGCAATGGACAAAAAAACCTTTCATTATTTTTCCGTTTAATAAAAAATGATTCATTTCAAATCTTCTAATTCTATAGGGTTAAATAAAAATAAGATTGACCCTTTGGTAAAATTGCTATGCTTAGTGTGTGACTCGTCGGTTTTTTTAGTTTAGATTAGGATTAAAAAAGGGAAAGGATAGTCCCCTAGTCTGAACTAAGAACTATGTAACTAATAACCAGCTCATTGCTTCGTATTATCGGGATCCAAAGAAAAAGTCACTATATGATGTATTGATCATAGCGTTGTAGCAACTGAAATCTTTTTAATATTACATATACATAAAAGAAAAACCAATCTGGTCGTGGATTGTGATGTGAAACAAAAAAAAGGATGTGGATAAATGGAAGGGGGAGAGAAAGAGAGAAGGAGAATATCAATGATATATGATTCCAATATGTATGGTCTATGAATCATCTCATACAAAGGCAGTGTAATAAAGCATCAATATGGATTCGGTCATAATCATAATAATTTAATCATTAAATGACTCCGGTTCATAGGAAAAATAAATAAAAAAAAAGAGAGCTTCGAGTCAATAAAGACTGAGTAGATTGACTCAGGAACAACAAATTGAATTAGGAGCTCCGTTGCAGAGTTCAGGCCTAGCCATTAATCAAGAAGTGATGGGAACGACGGAACCTATGACTGCAGAAGATTCCTTTGAAAACGAATCCTAATGATTCATTAGGTGGGATGGCGGAAAGAACCAGGAACCTATTCATTTATTCTGAGAGGTCAAGGACTGACCCTACGAATTAAACAGATATTGAAAGAGTCAATATTCGCCCGCGAAGGCCTTATTGGATTGCTAAGTTTTTTGGATTCAATAAAGGTCAAAATAAATATTCGAAAAAAAAAAAATTCTATAGAGATATATTTCCAGTTGTATATAGAACCCAAGATATATAAATTTTTACGTGACAGATTAGATCTCAAAAAATCCTATGATTCAGTCTATTATAAATTCAATACATATTCGTATAATATTATGCAATCATTTCATTCGCGAGGAGCTGGATGAGAAGAAACTCTCATGTCCGGTTCTGCAGTAGAGATGGAATTGAGAATAAGAAACAACCATCAACTATAACCCCAAAAGAACCAAATTCCGTAAACAACATAGAGGAAGAATGAAGGGAATATCTTACCGAGGCAATCGTATTAGTTTCGGCAGATATGCTCTTCAGGCACTTGAACCCGCCTGGATCACATCTAGACAAATAGAAGCAGGGCGACGAGCAATGACACGATATGCGCGTCGTGGTGGAAAAATATGGGTACGTATATTTCCAGACAAACCTGTTACATTAAGACCTACGGAAACGCGTATGGGTTCGGGGAAGGGATCTCCCGAATATTGGGTATCTGTCGTTAAACCGGGTCGAATACTTTATGAAATGAGTGGAGTATCAGAAATTGTAGCCAGAGAAGCTATTTTAATCGCTGCGTCCAAAATGCCTATACGAACTCAATTTCTTATTGCAGACTAGGGATGTGCAACCAAAGGAAAGGAGTCTTTGTGATGAAAAAACAAAGAACCGCAGGCCTTTTTTTCTGGACAAAAAATATTTCTTCTTTTTTTGCCCTTTCTTTGCATTGAAAGAAACGATAAAAATAATGATATGATTCAACCTCAAACCCTTTTAAATGTAGCGGACAACAGTGGGGCTCGAAAATTGATGTGTATTCGAATCATAGGAGCTAGTAATCGTCGATATGCTCATATTGGTGACGTTATTGTTGCTGTAATCAAAGAAGCAGTGCCAAATATGCCTCTAGAAAGATCAGAAGTGATCAGAGCTGTAATTGTACGTACATGTAAAGAGCTTAAACGTGACAACGGCATGATAATACGATATGATGACAATGCCGCGGTTGTCATTGATCAAGAAGGAAATCCAAAAGGAACTCGGGTTTTTGGTGCGATCGCTCGGGAATTGAGACAGTTGAATTTTACTAAAATAGTCTCATTAGCTCCCGAGGTATTATAAATACTATATAGAATAAAGACTAATAGACAAGCCCGTGATATGATATAGTAGGGTCTCGGGAATGGATTAAATTAATTTAGTAGATTATGTATCACGTATATCCCATAACTTTATAATTAATAAAAAAAATAAAAATAACGAGCATGTTGATTATATTAAAACTAGGAGGCACAAATAATTATAGTTCATCATGGGTAGGGACACAATTGCTGACATAATAACTTCTATACGAAATGCTGACATGGATAAAAAAGGAACGGTTCGAATAGCATCTACTAATATTACCGAAAACATTGTTAAAATACTTCTACGAGAAGGCTTTATCGAAAACGTGAGAAAACATCGAGAAAGCAACAAAAATTTCTTGGTTTCAACCCTTCGACATAGAAGGAATAGGAAAGGGCCATATAGAACTATTTTAAAACGTATCAGCCGGCCCGGTCTACGAATCTATTCCAACTCTCAACGAATTCCTAGGATTTTAGGAGGAATGGGGATTGTTATTCTTTCTACTTCTCGAGGTATAATGACAGACCGAGAAGCTCGGCTAGAAGGAATCGGAGGAGAAATTTTGTGTTATATATGGTGATCTTTCTGATATCTGAATTGAATTGGTAACTTCCTATATTGCGAAAAAAGGAAAAAGAGGAAGGACTGGTTGCCTAATATCACTCCTCCTCCATTAGTTGATACTTCAAGGGGGTTACCTGAAATGAAAGAACAAAAATGGATTCATGAAGGTTTAATTACTGAATCACTTCCCAATGGCATGTTCCGGGTTCGCTTAGATAATGAAGATCTGATTCTAGGTTATGTTTCAGGAAGGATCCGACGTAGTTTTATACGGATACTACCAGGAGATAAAGTCAAAATCGAAGTAAGTCGTTATGATTCAACAAGGGGACGTATAATTTATAGACTCCGCAATAAAGATTCGAACGATTAGGTGTATATTTTTCGACATTATTTTCGTGGGGATACAACTTGAGGTTCAAAATACCAAGAGACTTATTTTCTTCCAAGGAATAGATTCGGAATTAAGATAAGGAATGACAAATATGAAAATAAGGGCTTCTGTTCGTAAAATTTGTGAAAAATGTCGACTGATTCGCCGGCGGGGACGAATTATAGTAATTTGTTCCAACCCGAGACATAAACAGAGACAAGGATAATCCTTCGAAAAAAGGATCCAATGTACAAAGAAAATGAAGGATCTGTTTTAACCTGAAATGGATATATCCGTATATCTCTGACTCATATTGATGAGATGATAAAAGATGGCAAAACCTATACCAAGAGTTGGTTCACGTAGGAATGGACGTATTAGTTCACGTAAGAATGGACGTAGAATACCAAAAGGAGTTATTCATGTTCAAGCAAGTTTCAACAATACCATTGTAACGGTTACAGATGTACGGGGTCGGGTGGTTTCTTGGTCCTCCGCCGGTACTTGTGGATTCAGGGGCACAAGAAGAGGGACGCCGTTTGCTGCTCAAACCGCAGCAGGAAACGCTATTCGTACAGTGGTCGATCAGGGTATGCAACGAGCAGAAGTCATGATAAAGGGTCCTGGTCTCGGCAGAGATGCAGCATTACGAGCCATTCGTAGAAGTGGTATACTATTAAGTTTCGTACGAGATGTAACCCCTATGCCGCATAATGGATGTAGACCTCCTAAAAAAAGACGTGTGTAGAAATAAGACTGAAACAGATTTCAAGAGAAATAAATGATTCAATAATCTGATCAAAAAAAAAATTACTATGCTTCAAGAGGAAGTAGCAGTATCTACTCGGACACTACAGTGGAAGTGTGTTGAATCTAGAGTGGACAGTAAGCGTCTTTATTATGGCCGTTTTTTTCTGTCTCCGCTTATGAAAGGTCAAGCCGATACAATAGGCATCGCGATGCGAAGGGCTTTGCTTGGAGAAATAGAAGGAACATGTATCACACGTGCAAAATCTGAAAAAATACCACATGAGTATTCTACTATAGTAGGTATTGACGAATCCGTACATGAAATTTTAATGAATTTAAAAGAAATTGTATTAAGAAGTAATCTGTATGGAACTCGCAACGCATCCATTTGCATCAGGGGCCCTGGATACGTAACTGCTCAAGACATCATCTCACCGCCTTCTGTGGAAATTGTTGATACTACACAGCATATAGCTATCCTAACGGAACCAATGGATTTGTGTATTGGACTACAAATCGAGAGGAATCGTGGATATCGTATGAAAACACCAAATAATGCACAAGGTGGAAGTTTTACTATAGATGCCGTATTCATGCCTGTTCGAAATGCGAATCATAGTATTCATTCTTATGGGAATGGAAATGAAAAAAAAGAAATACTTTTTCTAGAAATATGGACGAATGGAAGTTTAACTCCTAAAGAAGCACTTCACGAGGCCTCCCGTAATTTGATTGATTTATTTATACCCTTTCTACATGCGGAAGAACGTGGCACAAATTTAGAGGACAATCAAAACAGAGTGACTATACCCTTTTTTACCTTTCAGAATAAATTTGATAAACTAAGCAAAAGCAAAAAAGAAATAGCATTGAAATGTATTTTTATTGACCAATCAGAATTGTCTCCCAGGATCTATAATTGTCTCAAAAGGTCCAATATATATACATTATTAGACCTTTTGAATAAGAGTAAAGAAGATCTTATGAAAATGGATCATTTTCGTATAGAAGATGTAAAACAGATATTAGATATTCTCCAAAAGCGTTTCGCAATTGATTTACCGAAGAACAAGTTTTCATTTTTGAATCCATTGGAATGATTTCATCCTTTTTTAGAAAAAAAAAATAAAACGGGTTTTGGGTCTTCCTTCAGTAGCATTCATATATTATA